CCTTTCTATTTAGATATGGTATAGACCTAATTCTTATACAAAGAAAACTCTTCCGCTTCACTTTGTTTTGCTTTCCCTAGAATCTCTAGAAAAACAATTGCTCTATCCTTTATTTAAGGATAGTCAGAGACTATTAAATAAAAAAGAAAATACTTACTATTAATTAATTAGATTAGAATCTAATTGAAATAGGATGACTAATGTATGCAGCCTAATGAGGAAGAATACTAAAAAAAAAGAACACTATTTCAGAATTCTGAAACAAAATATCCAGTTTTATTATTTACTGTTTCTTTTTTTTTTTATTTTCTTTCGATTTTTTCTATTTACTATTTAAATTAAAGTAAATTCAAATTAAAGTGTATCCATTTAGATAATGTTTATTTTTATCTAATATTAATATACTTCAAACAAAATAGGAATTCACAAAATGGAGAAAATCATTGGAGTCATTCGAGGAAAGTTTAGGGACTTGGAGCATATCCTAGTTGAAGGAGGATGGAATTCAAATCAGGTAAGAGATCCTTCCTTCTATTGATTTGATAGAAATTCTTTTTTCTTTTCTTGTCTCTATGATTTTCGATGAATGAGCCTATGGTAAAGCTTTTATCTCTATTCTATGGGGCAAATGACCGTCGAGTCTATAAACAAGTACTAATAAAGAAAAGAAAATTCTACTAAAAGAAACATAGGATATCCATCCTAAAATCTAAAAAAAGACATATATATTAGGGCTATACGGATTCGAACCGTAGACCTTCTCGGTAAAACAGATCAAACGGATTATTATCGAAATGATTCGAACTGTTTCAAAGACCCAACATGCATTTTTCTGCATTGGGCTCTTTCATCAACTGATGTGATGTAAAGATCAGTTAATCTACCATAGTTTTTCTTTACGGAAAGATAATAAGATGGCTCCCTGTGCTCTGATTGATTATTTGTATTATCATCTATCTAGGAGCAATACCAAAGTGTTTCAAAGGAGGATTACCTTGACTTAGGTCTGCCTCGGGCTTAAATTAAATCAACCTAAGTGAAATGGAGTCTCTATCGTTCCGCCGCAAGAGTTGACTATGAGACTTCATACACCTTAAAGTTCATAGAACGAAAAGAAGTTTTTTGGAGGCCCTTATCCTCATTACGCCTAGCATTGAGTGGGCTGGATATTCACCTTATCAACTAGCAAATCAATAGGGTTCTATTTGATTAGGCACCTGAATTGGCACCTGAATCGGACTGAACCGACTGTTTGTCAGGCTACTGTTCTCCTATTCTCTCGAATCCATGAAGTAAGACATTGATTTTGCAATAAGATCTGTTATGTTCATTGCATAAAAAGTTCCCTTGAAAAGCATTGGCGCACGTGTAAGCGAGTTGCTCTACCGAACTGAGCTATAGCCCTTATCAGAAATATCTTAACATATATAGAATTTCTTGTCAAGATGAATATTCTCTAATGCTGGAGGATATCGCTTTGATTTGTTTACTATATAACATAATAACATACCCATAAATAACATACCAATAACGGATCGGTATTGCTTATAAAAAGGATTCGATCTATAATCGATCGAAGTAATGTGGATTCTTTTATGGTGATAAATTGCCTACTTAACTCAGTGGTTAGAGTACTGCTTTCATACGGCGGGAGTCATTGGTTCAAATCCAATAGTAGGTAGGTAGAAAAATTCTTAGATAGCATTGGACTTACTTCGCTTCGCTATCTAATAACTTTTTCTACCCCTCTTTCCTTTTTCTTTGTATCAATGAAACCTTTGGATTGTCTTCAATTGGATGGGGGAATCCAATTGACAGCCTCGACTCGTATCCTAGCTCGTCTGAGAGCTAGCTTCGCTTGAACCAATTCTTTCGTACCCTCAGCTTTACTCAAGTTAGCTTCGGCTATTTCAAGTGCCTCTTGAGCTTCTTCTGCATCAATGTCACTACCCAGTTCTGCATCATTCCCTAAAATAATGATCTCATTATTAACTATTCTCGCAAAACCGCTCCAAAGAACCGCTGTTAACCATTGGTCGTTGAGGAGGCGTATTCTCAAAGGACCCATATCTACAGCTGTGTTAATGGGGGCGTGGTTTGGTAATACACCAATTTGCCCACTATTAGTAGATAAAATGATTTCTTTCACTTCACAATCCCAAATAATTCGTTTAGGAGTCAGTACATAAAGATTTAATTTCATTTCTTCAATTCGCTCTCCTCTTCTAATTTTATAGCTTTCGTGCTAGCTTCATCGATGTTTCCCACCAAATAAAAAGCCTGTTCGGGTAGGCCGTCTAATTCTCCGGAAAGGATTAGTTGAAATCCCCTAATTGTTTCTGCAAGACCAACATACTTTCCTGGAGAACCGGTAAAAACTTCTGCCACAAAGAACGGTTGTGATAAGAACCGTTCAATTTTTCGTGCTCTTGCTACAGTTAAACGATCCTCCTCCGATAGTTCATCCAACCCAAGAATTGCGATAATGTCCTGAAGCTCTTTGTAACGTTGTAAAGTTTCCTTAACTCTTTGCGCAGTTTCATAATGTTCGTTGCCAACGATCCGAGGCTGTAACATAGTTGAGGTTGAATCTAAAGGATCTACTGCGGGATAAATACCCTTGGAAGCTAATCCTCTGGAAAGTACAGTAGTAGCGTCCAAATGTGCAAATGTTGTGGCAGGAGCAGGGTCAGTCAAATCGTCCGCAGGTACATAAACTGCTTGGATCGAAGTTATAGATCCCTTTTTGGTAGAAGTAATTCTTTCTTGCAAAGAACCCATTTCTGTACTAAGGGTAGGTTGATAACCCACTGCGGAGGGCATTCGCCCTAATAAGGCGGATACCTCCGATCCTGCTTGAACAAAACGAAAGATATTATCGATGAATAAAAGCACGTCTTGCTTATTAACATCTCGGAAATATTCTGCCATAGTTAGGGCAGTTAAACCAACTCTCATACGAGCTCCCGGCGGTTCATTCATTTGGCCATAGACTAGAGCTACCTTTGATTCCTCAATATTTTTTTCATTAATTACTCCGGATTCCTTCATTTCCATATAAAGATCATTTCCTTCACGAGTCCGTTCCCCGACTCCGCCAAATACGGATACGCCCCCGTGAGCTTTAGCAATGTTATTGATTAATTCCATGATGAGTACTGTTTTACCTACTCCCGCCCCTCCAAATAGTCCGATTTTTCCTCCACGCCGATAAGGAGCTAAAAGATCGACCACCTTAATACCTGTTTCAAAGATAGATAATTTCGTATCTAACTCGATAAAGGCAGGCGCGGATCTGTGAATAGGGAATGTTGCACTAGTATCTACAGGACCCAAATTGTCAATAGGCTCCCCAAGAACGTTAAAAATTCGTCCGAGAGTAGTTCCACCGACTGGAACACTGAGAGGAGCTCCCGTGTCAATCACTTCCATTCCTCTCATCAACCCGTCTGTAGCACTCATAGCTACAGCTCTAACTCGATTATTTCCTAATAATTGTTGTACCTCACAAGTCACATTAATTTGCTTATCAGCAGTGTCTCGACTCTTGACTATCAAAGCGTTATAAATATAAGGCAACTTGCCCGGAGGAAAAGTGATATCCAGCACAGGTCCGATAATTTGATCAATACGCCCTGCGCTTTTTTCTTCAATTGTAGAAACCCCGGGACGCGAAGTAGTAGGATTGGTTTTCATAATTATCACATAATTGTCAAAAAAAAAAAGAAATTTTTCTTTTTTTTTTGTTGAATAATGCCAAATCAAATCAAAAAAAATATCCAAAAATCCAAAAGTCAAAAGGAAATGAATTAGTTAATTCAAAAAATAAAGAAAAGGGGACTAGCACTTGATTTCGTTGCCCAAGCGAATCCCATTCAATCGTTTACTCATGGAATGAGTCCGTTGGAAAGTTCAATCAATCTTTTTTTTCATATACATTTCGGCTTTTGTGAAGGATCTGTGCCTACTCTACTTTCCTATCTAGGACTTCGATATATAAAATATATACTACTGTGAAGCATAGATTGCTGTCAACTTAAGAACTTCTAAAATTGTAAAATAAGATTAGGGATTGGTTTGGGTTGCGCTATATCTATCAAAAAGTATACAATAATGATGGATTTGGTGAATCAAATCCATGGTTTAATAACGAACCATGTTAACTTACCACAACAACAAATCAATTCTTATTGAATTCTTATAGTAGAATTACTATAAGATAGAACGTACACAGGGTGTACGCTTTATATACGAATGAAACATATTCATTAACTTAAGCATACTCTCTTTTTTATTTAATCAGTTAATATTAATTGAATATCCTTCTTTTTAAATTAAGATTTTTACAAAGGTTTGATTTACGCCTAATGCATATCGAGTAGACCCTGTCATTGCGAGAATTCTTAATTCATGAGTTGTAGGGAGGGACTTATGTCACCACAAACAGAAACAAAAGCAAGTGTTGGATTTCAAGCCGGTGTTAAGGATTATAAATTGACTTATTACACCCCGGAGTACGAAACCAAGGATACTGATATCTTGGCAGCATTCCGAGTAACTCCTCAGCCCGGGGTTCCGCCTGAAGAAGCAGGGGCTGCAGTAGCTGCGGAATCTTCTACTGGTACATGGACAACTGTTTGGACTGATGGACTTACCAGTCTTGATCGTTACAAAGGACGATGCTATCACATCGAGCCCGTTCCTGGGGAGGAAAGTCAATATATCTGTTATGTAGCTTATCCATTAGACCTATTTGAAGAGGGTTCTGTTACTAACATGTTTACTTCCATTGTGGGTAACGTATTTGGTTTCAAAGCCCTACGTGCTCTACGTTTGGAGGATCTACGAATTCCTCCTACTTATTCAAAAACTTTCCAAGGCCCGCCTCATGGTATCCAAGTTGAAAGGGATAAGTTGAACAAGTATGGTCGTCCTTTATTGGGATGTACTATTAAACCCAAATTGGGATTATCCGCGAAAAATTACGGTAGAGCGTGTTATGAGTGTCTACGCGGTGGACTTGATTTTACCAAAGATGATGAAAACGTAAACTCACAACCATTTATGCGCTGGAGAGACCGTTTTGTCTTTTGTGCCGAAGCTATTTATAAAGCACAGGCCGAAACCGGTGAAATCAAGGGGCATTACTTGAATGCGACTGCAGGTACATGCGAAGAAATGATTAAGAGAGCTGTATTTGCGAGGGAATTAGGGGTTCCTATTGTAATGCATGACTACTTAACCGGAGGATTCACCGCAAATACTAGTTTGTCTCATTATTGCCGCGACAACGGCCTACTTCTTCACATTCACCGAGCAATGCATGCAGTTATTGATAGACAGAAAAATCATGGTATGCATTTCCGTGTATTAGCTAAAGCATTGCGTATGTCTGGGGGAGATCATATCCACTCCGGTACAGTAGTAGGTAAGTTAGAAGGGGAACGCGAAATGACTTTAGGTTTTGTTGATCTATTGCGTGATGATTTTATTGAAAAGGATCGTGCTCGCGGTATCTTTTTCACTCAGGATTGGGTATCCATGCCAGGTGTTATACCGGTTGCTTCAGGGGGTATTCATGTTTGGCATATGCCAGCTCTGACCGAAATCTTTGGAGACGATTCCGTATTACAATTTGGTGGAGGAACTTTAGGACACCCTTGGGGGAATGCACCTGGTGCAGCAGCTAATCGGGTGGCTTTAGAAGCTTGTGTACAAGCTCGTAACGAAGGGCGCGATCTTGCTCGTGAAGGTAATGAAATTATCCGACAAGCTTGCAAATGGAGTCCTGAACTAGCCGCAGCTTGTGAAGTATGGAAGGCGATCAAATTCGACTTCAAGCCGGTAGATACCATCGATTAAGTAGATATAAAGAAGGTCTAAACAAAAAAGAAGCGAAATAGAAAGAAAAAAATCAGTTACGAAATGCAGTAATTCTTCCTTATTCTTCTAATTGATTGCAATTAAATTCGGCTCAATCTTTTTTTTTAGAAAGATTGAGCCGAATTTAAATAGATCTTGATACGATTATGAAACTTGACAAATCGAGATTCTTCTATTCTATATATCTAGAATATAGAAAGGTATAATACAATAAACAAATAAAAAGAAAAATAGAGTATTATCTTACGATAATGGAATCAAATACGCAGTATTTACAGAAAAGAGCCTTCGTTTATTGGGAAAGAATCAATGTACTTCTAATGTCGAATCGGGATTCACTAAGACAGAAATAAAGCATTGGGTCGAACTCTTCTTTGGTGTTAAGGTAGTAGCTGTGAATAGCCATCGACTACCCGGAAAGGGTAGAAGAATGGGACCTATTCTGGGACATACAATGCATTACAGACGTATGATCATTACCCTTCAACCGGGCTATTCTATTCCACTTCTACTTTTTCTTTAAATTTAATGAATGAAATTCAAGGGTATTCTGAAAAAGGTATTTCTTTCATTTTCACAATTGCTTTCTTTTGAATCCAATTTTAAGTTTGATTAGAAGGATAGAAGGGTCATGAGAGTGGGAAAAGCAAAATCTAAATTTTTTAATGAGTTCCCCTTTTTTGCAATTTTCTTATTATTCATTCCATTTATTTTTTTCTTTTTCAAACTAAAAAATACAATAGTCAATATTCCTTATAATAGATATACTTAATTCCTTATAATAGATATACTTAATTATATCTTAAGAATCTTAAGATATATTTCGAATAGATAGAAATAGTAAATTTGAATTGAGACACCTATTCTATGGCGGATTTTCCCTCTATTTTCGTGCCTTTAACAGGCTTAGTATTGCCGGCATGTGGAATGGCTTTTTTATTTCTTTATCTGCAGGAAAATAAAATTGTCTAGAATGGATGGGGCAAAATTTTCTCAATGTATTTTCAGGATCATAATACAGATATTTTTTAGTGTAAGTAATATAATAGGGTACGTAGCTCTTTATACACACAAATGAAAAACGTCTATGGATGCAGATAGGCTACAAGCATAAATGCGTGCATATGCGTAGCCGAGTATAGTGAAGTGGATCCACGAATTTTTTTTTGAATAGAAAGTCAATGTATCTAACCAATTCTTTTCACAGGAGTACTAGCTGCTGAAGGTGATTTAAGAATCAAAAAAAGTAAAGTCAAAATCATTTAGCTTATTCTCTCAATTTCAATTAACCGCTGTTGGATTTAGTATATCTAATATGAATTGGCGATCAGAACACATATGGATAGAACTTCTAAAAGGTTCTCGAAAAAGAGGTAATTTTTTCTGGGCCTGTATTCTTTTTCTAGGTTCATTGGGATTCTTAACGGTTGGGGCTTCCAGTTATCTTGGTAAGAATATGATATCCGTATTTCCATCTCAACAAATTCTTTTTTTTCCACAGGGGATCGTGATGTCTTTCTACGGAATCGCGGGCCTATTCATTAGCTCCTATTTGTGGTGCACTATTTTGTGGAATGTAGGAAGTGGTTATGACCGATTCGATAGAAAAGAGGGAATAGTGTGCATTTTTCGTTGGGGATTCCCTGGAATAAAACGTCGCGTCTTCTTTCGATTCCTTGTGCGGGATATCCAATCACTTAGAATTCAGGTTAAAGAGGGTCTTTATCCTCGTCGTATCCTTTATATGGAAATCCGGGGCCATGGGGTCATTCCCTTGACTCGTACTGATGAGAAGTTTTTTACTCCACGAGAAATGGAACAAAAAGCTGCCGAATTAGCCTATTTCTTGCGCGTACCAATTGAAGTATTTTGAGTGCCAATTGCAATTTTTTTTCAATTGTAAGGGGATTCCCAAGTATTTATCTAAAGGAAGGAACAAACTAGGATAAGAGAAAATTGCTTCTAATTTGTTTTGTCCAAGTGAGATATATGGCATAATTTAGATCTAAGAAAGGACCCAATAGAAAGAAATTCCACTAATATACAAAAAGAGAAATAGATACAAACACAAGGTCTCAAACCTTGTTATAGAATTTTTGTTTTGCTTCAAAGAAAAGAACTATCATATAGAGTCCGCGAATGAAATAGAGTCAGCGAATGAAGTGGATTCATTAACAACTCAATTTACAGATCAAAAATGAAAAAAAAGAAAGCATTGCCTTCTTTCCTATATCTTGTATTTATCGTACTTTTACCCTGGGTAGTTTCTTTCTCTTTTAACAAATGTCTGGAACTTTGGATTAAGAATTGGTGGAATACCAGGCAACCCGAAACTCTCTTAACTGATATTCAAGAGAAAAGGATTCTAGAAGGATTTATAGAATTAGAAGAACTTTTTTTCTTGGACGAAATGATAAAAGAGAAACCGAAGACACATGTACAAAAACCTCCTATAGGAATACACAAGGAAATAATACAATTGGCCGAAATAGATAATGAGGATCATCTCCATATCATTTTGCATTTCTCGACAAATCTAATCTGTTTGGCTATTCTAAGTGGTTCTTTTTTTCTGGGTAAAGAGGAACTTGTCATTTTGAATTCTTGGGTTCAGGAATTCTTCTATAACTTAAATGACTCAACAAAAGCTTTTTTTATTCTTTTAGTCACTGATTTTTTTGTTGGATTTCACTCCACCCGCGGTTGGGAACTACTAATTCGTTGGGTCTACAACGATCTTGGATGGGCTCCTAACGAGCAAATTTTCACTATTTTTGTTTGTAGTTTTCCTGTGATTCTAGACACGTTTTTGAAATTTTGGGTCTTTTTTTGTTTAAACCGTCTATCTCCTTCGCTTGTAGTAATTTATTATTCAATTAGTGAAGCATAAACTCACTCATTGGATTTCTTAATATTAATCAAATTCGCGTCTTTCTTCCTTTAGAAGGAAAGCGTTTTCCTTTTTAGCAAAATTCTTTCTATTTCTACCTGCTCAAGTATTCATCATTCCAGTACAACTATTGCAGTAGAATGACAACAGACTCGTGTATAGGGAACTAGATTAGGTTAGCTACCTATCTAATTTATTGTAGAAATTCCGGGATCCGCGATTGGACATGGAAAATAGAAATACTTTTTCTTGGTTAAAGGAACAGATGATTCGATCGATTTCTGTATCGATCATGATATACGTAATAACTCGGACATCTATTTCAAATGCATATCCCATTTTTGCGCAACAGGGTTATGAAAACCCGCGGGAAGCAACTGGACGAATTGTATGTGCTAATTGCCATTTAGCTAATAAGCCCGTGGATATTGAAGTTCCCCAAGCTGTGCTTCCCGATACTGTATTTGAGGCAGTTCTTCGAATCCCTTATGATATGCAGCTGAAACAAGTTCTTGCTAATGGGAAAAAGGGAGGGTTGAATGTAGGTGCTGTTCTTATTTTGCCCGAGGGATTCGAATTAGCGCCGCCCGAGCGTATTTCTCCTGAGTTGAAAGAAAAGATAGGAAATCTATCTTTTCAGAGTTATCGTCCCAATAAAAAAAATATTCTTGTGATAGGCCCTGTTCCCGGTAAGAAATATAGTGAAATTGTCTTTCCCATTCTTTCCCCCGATCCCGCTACGAAAAAAGACGTTCATTTCTTAAAATATCCCATATATGTAGGGGGAAACCGAGGAAGGGGACAAATCTATCCTGATGGTAGCAAGAGTAACAATACGGTTTATAATGCTACGTCAACAGGCATAGTAAAAAAAATACTACGTAAAGAAAAGGGGGGATATGAAATATCCATCGTCGATGCGTCGGATGGACGCCAAGTGATTGATATTATACCTCCTGGGCCAGAACTTCTTGTTTCAGAGGGGGAATCGATCAAGCTTGATCAACCATTAACAAGCAATCCTAATGTGGGCGGGTTTGGTCAGGGGGATGCAGAAATAGTGCTTCAGGATCCATTGCGTGTCCAAGGCCTTTTGTTCTTCTTCGCATCTGTTATTTTTGCACAAGTTTTTTTGGTTCTCAAAAAGAAACAGTTTGAAAAAGTTCAATTGTACGAAATGAATTTCTAGATTCCGGAATTTCTTACCATTAAGTTGGTAAAAAGCCT